ATTGACCAGTAGGGAGATTTTATCCCCTGTCTGCTCTTTCCAGTATTTTACGTACCACATAAAGTAGAAATAGCGAATCCATATCAAAGAAGGTTCGCACTTTTGGAATGGAATAGTGTCGGCGTTGTTATTTGGGTTGATATATTGTGGGCAGTCCCATTGGTAAATTTGTTGAGGGTGCGGAAAGAGAGGGATTCGAACCCTCGGTAAACAAAAGCCTACATAGCAGTTCCAATGCTACGCCTTCAACCACTCGGCCATCTCTCCTCCATAATGATTATGTCCCAGCAACCGAGGCAATAGCGAGTCATTCCCACTCGATTCGATTCTTAGATAGTTATGGGACATCAATTAGAAAACTATATCTATATATAGAAAGCTTTTCATCCAATTTTCATCAAAGAAAGACCTTTCCTTCAAGGCTGGTGGATAAAGAAAATCTTTTTGTTTTTGAAAAACTGTTAAAAACCAGAAGGATATATATCGATTTAGGTGGTTCCCCAACCCCTTTCTTTTTCTTTCTGATATTTTTAAACGATTCAAGCAATGAATTGAAATGAATCAAACGATCGGTCTATCCATTTTTTTTAGACTATGGTTAATGGATACCTTTAGATCATGATTCTGTTGAGACTATCAGTCTATTTACGGATTCCATTTTTATGGAATTCCAAAATATTTTCCAGTTTTAGATCTCTTAACCCCTTACCTTGGAGATTGATTGAAAATTCATAAACCACCCACGGGGATTTTTATATTTGATTGGGTAATGTATACCTGGTGTGCACACAACACAAAATAGGCCGTTATTCTATTTTCATAATCAAATGATTATTCGATTCTTTTTCCTTAGTCAATCAAAAATTCTTTGATTCTTCCATTTTGATGGAATCAGAATAGTTCCCTTCATTCTTATACTACTATATTTGTATGAAATCGAATCGGATTCAAATATTTCTTATTATTCATGCTTGGCAAAAGGAAAGCATTTTAGTAAACGATCCCATTTTTTTTTTTTTTAATGAGTCTGTTTTTATGTTATTTCGTACTGTGCAATTCCTTTGTTTGTGGGATCATTTTCTCACGAGAGGTAATGAAAAGAATTATAGAATGGATTGCTATCTATGCCTAGATCAAGGATAAATGGAAATTTTATTGATAAGACCTTTTCAATTGTAGCCGATATCTTATTACGAATAATTCCGACAACTTCAGGAGAAAAAGAGGCATTTACCTATTACAGAGATGGTGCGATTTGATTTTTTTTCTTATTTTACTTATTTGTTTGAGCCTTAAAAGAAAGACACGTGATTCGGTATAGAAAAAAGAAGTAAAATAAAAAAATCTACGCTTTTTGAGGGTGAAGTTTGTAAAAAAACAACTCCCTCTGTCGTGTATCCACGATTAATGCAGCCTCAGATGCTTCAATTGGCGATTCGAGTATTGAGCGAAAGGTTACACCTATGTGGGTTATTTATGTATTGCAGGTCAACCCCACTCCATTAGTACCAATAGGTGGCATAGAGGAAGAAGCACTACGCCTAGGAATCAACAACACGAAAACTTTGTTAGAAATTAGACCCCTTCCTTATCAAGATCGGAACTAAGAAGAATGGTTGGGCCAACAAACATCCATCTCGTTCGTATTTTGGATACACGTATAACCATCGAAGACTGTTGAAGTGACGAATTCCTCGAAATTAAGGGGCGTGAGGGACAAAGAAATTGTTGAAGTTACCTTTTTATCTAGTATCAACACGTTTGATGTTAAAAAAAGATCTTTTGCGGGAAGGTTGGCTAGAGATTTCTTGTAAAAACACTAGCCCCGCTCAGTCAATAACGAGAATATAAAAATCTTTTTTGATTCCATGTATTATTCTCATTATGCACATAAGGGAGGAGCCGTATGAGGTGAAAATCTCACGTACGGTTCTGAAACGGAGATTCTTTGAATCGAAGACGACCGTAACGGATGTCGGCTCAGTCAGAAGGAAATTATGCGGAAGCTTTACAGAATTATTATGAAGCTATGCGATTAGAAATTGATCCCTATGATCGAAGCTATATACTCTATAACATAGGCCTTATCCACACAAGTAATGGAGAACACACGAAAGCTTTGGAATATTATTTTCGGGCACTAGAACGAAACCCGTTCTTACCCCAAGCTTTTAATAATATGGCTGTGATCTGTCATTACGTGCGACTATCTCCACTATAGAAAGAAAAGGGGAAAGAGAAAAGAGCGAATCCACTAGCAAATACTAGAAAAAAAAGGCTTTATACATATGCATCGTTAAAAAAAAACGATTTTTATCAGCTGTAGCAAAGAAAAAAGCAACTTCATAGAAGTCGAAATATGAAGAAATGGATATGCCTAGAGACTTTATTCTATGGATAAAGGATCTAATTGATAGAGAAAGCACCGTAAAGATCAATTAGTGAGGTTTTTGGCCGATACAATAAGAACTGCTTACTTACTTATGTGATGATATAAGAT